AGTAATATACTGTATGTTGTATATGTAAATCCTAGATATGAAAAGAGGCATAATTCATCCAGCAAAGGGAACAGATATAGTATATAAAGAAAAATAATAGGTGCACAACACAAATAAAAAAAAAAATACAATAAATTTTGAAAAGAAAATAAGAAAATAAAGTAAAGAACAATGGTCAATGAGATAAAAATGAGATAAAAATCATGAATAAAAAAATTCAGGTTCAAATTTAATATTCATAGATAATAGATAATCTAATCTAGACGGTCATTTATAAAAGATAGGGAAATGAAATACACTGACTCATGATTCTTATTCATCCACTTGTGAAAAAAGGATTGGTTGGCTCGTTGAATTGAAAATTTACTTATTGAATGAGTAAAGGATTAAAATGGATTCCATTGGGTGGTACCAACTCAATCGAATGCTAACTTCCATTTACTTCATTATGGATTATGGAATTAATCGATCAACTTGCTATCGGATACTTATTTTTGATTCAGTATTAAAATAAAAAAAAATTTCGACATATTATTATGATTTACGATTATGAGAAGCAATACCACGACTTCTGATCCTGCGGTTTCCACACTTGAAGAACAAAACCTAGGGCGTATCGCTCAAATTATTGGCCCAGTACTGGATGTCATTTTTCCACCGGGCAAGATGCCTAATATTTATAATGCTTTGGTAATTAAGGCTCGAGATACGGCTGGTCAGCAAATTAATGTAACTTGTGAGGTACAACAATTATTAGGAAATAATCGAGTAAGAGCTGTAGCTATGAGCGCTACAGATGGTCTGATGAGAGGAATGAAGGTGATTAACACGGGAGCTCCTCTAAGTGTTCCAGTCGGCGGAGCTACTCTCGGACGAATTTTCAACGTTCTTGGGGAACCTGTTGATAATTTTGGTCCTGTTGATACTCGCACAACATCTCCTATTCATAGATCTGCACCCGCTTTCATACAGTTAGATACGAAATTATCAATCTTTGAAACAGGGATTAAAGTGGTGGATCTTTTAGCCCCCTATCGCCGTGGAGGAAAAATAGGACTATTTGGGGGAGCTGGGGTGGGTAAAACAGTACTCATCATGGAATTGATCAACAACATTGCCAAAGCTCATGGAGGCGTATCCGTATTTGGCGGAGTAGGGGAGCGTACTCGTGAAGGAAATGATCTCTACATGGAAATGAAAGAATCCGGGGTGATTAATGAAAAAAATCTTGGAAAATCCAAAGTAGCTCTAGTCTATGGTCAAATGAATGAACCGCCAGGAGCTCGTATGAGAGTTGGCTTGACTGCCCTAACCATGGCGGAATATTTCCGGGATGTTAATGAGCAAGACGTACTTCTATTCATCGATAATATCTTTCGTTTCGTTCAAGCAGGGTCCGAAGTATCTGCCTTATTAGGTAGAATGCCTTCCGCAGTGGGTTATCAACCTACCCTTAGTACGGAAATGGGTTCTTTGCAAGAAAGAATTACTTCTACCAAAGAAGGATCTATAACATCGATCCAAGCAGTTTATGTACCTGCGGATGATTTGACCGACCCTGCTCCTGCCACGACATTTGCACATTTAGATGCTACTACCGTATTATCAAGAGGATTAGCTGCCAAAGGTATTTATCCAGCAGTAGATCCCTTAGATTCAACGTCAACCATGTTACAACCTCGGATCGTTGGCGAGGAACATTATGAAACTGCTCAAAGAGTTAAGCAAACTTCACAACGTTACAAGGAACTTCAGGACATTATAGCTATCCTTGGGTTGGACGAATTATCCGAAGAAGATCGTTTAACTGTAGCAAGAGCACGAAAGATTGAGCGTTTCTTATCACAACCCTTCTTTGTGGCAGAAGTCTTTACTGGTTCTCCGGGGAAATATGTTGGTCTCGCAGAAACAATTCGGGGATTTCAACTCATCCTTTCCGGAAAATTAGATGGTCTTCCCGAACAGGCCTTTTATTTGGTGGGTAACATCGATGAAGCTACCGCGAAAGCTATTAACTTAGAAAACTTAGAAGAGGAGAGCAAATTGAAGAAATGACCTTAAATCTTTGTGTACTGACTCCTAATCGAATTATTTGGGATTCCGAAGTGAAAGAAATTATTTTATCTACGAATAGTGGACAAATTGGAGTATTACCAAACCATGCCCCCATTGCCACGGCTGTAGATATAGGTCTTTTGAGAATACGGCTAAACGACCAATGGTTAACAGTGGCTCTTATGGGTGGTTTCGCTAGAATAAGTAATAATGAGATAACTATTTTAGGAAATGATGCAGAATTTAGTACTGACATTGATGCACAAGAAGCTCAACAAACTCTTGAAATAGCTGAAGATAACTTGAGTAGAGCTGAGGGTAAGAGACAAGCAATTGAGTCAAATCTAGCTCTCAGACGAGCTAGGACACGAGTAGAGGCTGTCAATGTGATTTCCCAGTAGTAGTCAATGCATTCAATAAAAATAAAAAGAATCAAAAAAATAATTAAAATTAAAGGAGTTTCTTATTATACACTACATTTTCATTCCAAAAATTGAACCAAATTGAACACAATGAAGTCTAATCTGATTAATCTTATGATAGAACGAAAAAAAGAGGATGGGTAGAAAAACTTATTAGATACCTGATTCCATGGTATCTAATAAGTTCTACCTACTATTGGATTTGAACCAATGACTCCCGCCGTATGAAAGCAATACTCTAACCACTGGGTTAAGTAGGTTATTTATCACCACAAAAAGGTCTTCATCATTTCGATGGATTCTAGTTAAAATATGCTTTCTAAGCAATATCAATCTTTTACCAGTAAACGGATCGGAGAGTTATCATATGCATATGGAATACCCTTCTTGACAAGAAATTGCCTCTATGTTAAAATAGTTATGATTTATGATAAGGGTTATAGCTCAGTTAGGTAGAGCACCTCGTTTACACGTGCGCCAATGCTTTTCAAGGAAGCCCATTATGCAATGACCATAATTGATCTTTTTGAGAAGTCGATGTCTTATTCCGTAGATTCGAGAGAACAAGAGAAAAATAGCCTGACAAATATTTGGTTCGATCCGATTCAGGTGCGAATTCCACTGCCAAATCAATCAAATAGAACATGCCATTGTAAGGTAAATGTCCAGTCCATTCAATGCCAGGCATAATGAGTATAAGGGTCTCAAAAGAACCTCTTGTCGTCCTATGAGCTTTGAGGTGTATGAAGTCTCATATTTTACTCTTGCAGTGGAGCGATAGAGGCTCCATTTCACTTAGGTTGATCTAGGCCGAAGGCAGACCTAAATCAAGGTCACTTTTCTTTGAAACACTTTGGTATTGCTCCTAGATCAGGATACAAATAATGAATCAGAGCACATGGAACCGTCTCATTATCTTTTTATCTTCCTGTAAAGAAAAAAATGGTGGACTAACTGATCTTTACATCAGTTGATGAAAGAGCCCAATGCAACAAAATGCATGTTGGGTCTTTGAAACAGTTCGAATCATTTCGATAATAATCAGTTTTCTCTGTTTTACCGAGAAGGTCTACGGTTCGAGTCCGTATAGCCCTAATACATTATACATTCCATTTTTGTTTTGTATAGAGATTTTAGTAGTTTTATTTTATATTTTAATAGTAGGATAGTAGGAACAATAAAATAAACACAATAATTCATTTCAACGGACCCAATTGGTATTTGTCAAATCTCGGATCAAATAACCATATTTCTTTATCCATTTTCATGAATGAATTACTTTTTCCTCTTTTATTGCCCATGATCAAAGAGTTATTTATACACTTTTTTGGGGTTTGGTATACCCAAACCCAGTCAATTTATGAAATTAAAATCATGAAAGAATACTGTCTAAAGACTTCAACCTGACCCAAGCAAATCCAATCCTAAGTCGCATGGATCTAGGACCTATTCTTTTCTTGATCTTGAGTATTTGTGGATAATCAGTTTTTGGCTGAACAACAAACCTAATAGATTCTTAGATTCTTTCAATTTTAAATTTGTTTCAAAGATAATGTAGGGCTAATTAATTAGCCCTACATCCATCAAGGCTCCAACTTCTATATTCTAAGAGTTGAGCGGGTTTGGGAATTTGGTCTATCGAATTGCTCGATAATGTGTGATTCTTTCTATTAGACTATTAGGAGAAGATTATTAGAGGGATCCTATATTATGCCGAACGTTCATGATTCCATCAAATTAAAAAATTAAATATAACTATACTTTATAAGATAAGTATAAACTAATTACTAAGTATTCTTATTTCTTATACCTTATACTTAAGATACTAAGTATAAGGTATTAAGAAATAAGAATAAGTATAATAATAAAAAAAAAAAAAAAACAGAAAAATATAGAAGTGGGATGACATTAGATGAATCTTGAAAGAAGGCATGGCCTACAGCAAACAAACTCTCAACTGTGCGGTTTGATTTGATCAAACTAAATTCTTTTCTTGTTTCACCTAAGAAGGTCTAGATTAATTGAAAATTCCAATTCAAATGGAATAATTCAGCCTATTCCACATTCATAGGAGTAATTTATATGTTTCTGCTTCACGAATATGATATTTTCTGGGCATTTCTAATAATATCAAGCGTTATTCCTATCTTGGTATTTGTCATTTCTGGAATTTTAGCTTCCGATTAGGGAAGGGCCAGAAAAGCTTTCTAGTTATGAATCAGGTATAGAAACCATGGGGGATGCTTGGGTACAATTCTGAATTCGCTATTACATGTTTGCTCTAGTTTTTGTTGTTTTTGATGTTGAAACGGTTTTTCTTTATCCATAGGCAATGAGTTTTGATGTATTGGATGTATCTGTATTTATAGAAGTTTTCATATTCGTGCTTATCCCAATTGTGGGTTCAGTTTATGCATGGCGAAAAGGAGCGTTGGAATGGTCTTAGATGAATATTTAGACAATCAAAAGAAAAAGGAAGGAAAGGATGACATTGAGACAGTTATGAATTTGGTTGAGTTTCCATTACTTAACCAAACAACCCCCCATTCAATTATTTCAACTACAGCGAATGATCTCTCTAATTGGCCAAGACTCTCCAGTTTATGGCTGCTTCTCTATGGTACTAGTTGTTGTTTCATTGAATTTGCTTCATTATATAGGCTTGCGATTCGACTTTGATCGTTATGGGTTGGTGCCAAGATTGATCCCAAGACAAGCAGACCTCATTTTAACGGCTGGAACGGTAACAATTAAAATGGCTTCCTCTTTAGTAAGATTATATAAGCAAATGCCTGAACCAAAATATGTAATTGCTATGGGAGCCTGTACTATTACAGGAGGGATGTTCAGTACTGATTCTTATAGTACTGTTCACGGAGTCGATAAACTAATTCCTGTGGATGTCTATTTGCCAGGTTGTCCGCCTAAACCAGAGGCAGTTATAGATGCTATAACGAAACTTCGTAAGAAGATATCTCAAAAAATCTTTGAAGTTGAAGATAGAACTGTGTATCAACAGGAGAATCGATGTTTTACTACTAATCACAAGGTTTACCTTCGACACAGTACTAATACTGGAAATTATAATCAAGGATTACTCTATCAATTACCATCTACTTCAGAGATACCTTTTAGATTTGAATTTGAAAAAGATTTAAAGTCCAAAGGGTCAGTATCTTCTTACGAATTAGTTAATCAGGCAGGGTTCCTTTGTGCAGAATAAGAAAGAGCGGGTCAGTCTTTAACAATTTCATTGTCAATGTGAAGTATTGATACAAAGAAAAATGTGGTAGAGATGAAGGAGATGCAAATTCGTTTAAAAGAACATTTTTACATTCCCTTCTAGATGAAACAGAGTAACTGGACTTTAATTCATATGGGGGTGGCTAAAAAAAGAGGTTCTCATTGATATTCCCCAATTGGAAAGATATCATATACATTTTGTATGAGCAGAAAGACTAGGATGACTCAAAAGAGTTCTGCACCATGAACTTTGTACCGCGCACATCACTTAGGGGGGGCCCCGGAAATTGAGCAAGAGTGAGAAAAAAAATATGAAAAAAAAAAGACGGAAGAGACGAAATGCAGAAATGAAAAATGAAAGGAATTGGGGTTGATTTGTACTGTGTCTGAAAAACATCCTTTCTATTCTTATCCTTTCACTCTGAATCTTTTTATCTAATTTTTTTATGAAATTTGAGATATATACGAAAATTTAACATCCTATTTAAAATTTAAATAAGATCAAAGTATGAACAGAGAGGAAAAAAATAAAAATGAAAAGGAAAGTAAAGAATATGTATCCCGATCCGTATCAATGAATTTCATTTGTATGAGGTATTAATATTTATCCGATACATTATTCACGTGTCAGGAACCAGATTTGAACTGGTGACACGAGGATTTTCAGTCCTCTGCTCTACCAACTGAGCTATCCCGACCATTTCCTGTGCATCATCCTAGCGGAGTACTTGTATCTATGTCAATGAAAAGAACTAAAAAAGTCTTAACAAATTGTACCTAGCTCCTCAATTTCTTAGATCTTCAAAACCAAAAGAAGACTTTCTTTGTATTGTAAATGTAAGGATAATGATATGGACTGTGAATGACTCAATAACGGGGATTCCTTGAATCTATACATATATGTTCATTTGTACAGGTATCGTATCTATACAAATGAAATTGGATTGGAAGAAGAAACGAGGATTTCTATTCGGATTTGTTTGTGAAAGAACAGAGTGAATGAAATGAGAAAGATATTGAATTTTGGTTGAACTGAACCATTGATGAAAAAAAAAAGAAGATAAAGAAATAAGAGGGAGGTAAAATGGGCTTTTCTTGGGGATAGAGGGACTTGAACCCTCACGATTTTTAAAGTCGACGGATTTTCCTCTTACTATAAATTTCATTGTTGTCGGTATTGACATGTAAAATGGGACTCTCTCTTTATTCTCGTCCGATTAATTTTCAAAAGATCTATGAAACTCTGGAATTAATCATTTGATCAATGAATATTAGAATTCGATTTCAATTTAAACTTCAATTGGAAAATGGGAATGGATTCAGAATAACTCTTCTTTTTTTCATAGATTTTTTGATCTTTAGAATGATTATTTGATCTCTATCTTTCTAATTAATATAGAAAGAATCTAAATATCGAAATAGAGGGTTGTGATTAATCTTTCCTATGTCAGTATGTATTAGGTATATAAGCTTATCCTTTACTGTCATTTCTATCATTTGATAGAAGGATTTTTGCTACTAACGTAACGTAGTCAATTTCATTCGTTAGAACAGCTTCCATTGAGTCTCTGCACCTATCCCTTTTTATTCTCATTTTCCATTTTTTATAAAGATTTGGCTCAGGATTGCCCATTTTTAGTTCCAGGGTTTCTCTGAATTTGGAAGTTACCACTTAGCAAGGTTTCCATACCAAGGCTCAATCCAATCAAGTCCGTAGCGTCTACCAATTTCGCCATATCCCCCTTTGCTTTGATATTTGATATGATACAAGGATCTAATTGTAATTCCATACACCTCTTTCATTGATCTTGGAACTGTTGAATTCATTAGTTAAGGATTCCTGTATCGAAAAAGTGTATGCTGCTATTTTATTTTTTTGGCCGTCTTCCATTCTATCATTTCATCTCTATTGGATGAATCCTATTTGTTTCAATCCGAAATTATTCTATCATTGATGTATCCGCAATTCAATATAGATAGATATATCCCACATATATCTATGCCTTGACTCCCCCTTCTTTTTTATAGCGGAATTAAAAATAGTAGAACGCTCGATATTTATTTTATTTTTTTTTTTTTTAACAATTCGTCCTCTTGTGTATAATGATAGAATACAAGTTTCTATCAGTTTTAGTCATGGATTTACATTATTCGAATAGAAATCAATAGAATATGATTCTATTTAGTTTTTCACTATTTATCTATTAGGATATAGATAGTTTCTTTACGTGAAATTTAGATTTATAGTATAGTTTTTTAGTTACACCATTAGAATGAGAATAAATGAATTATTCATAATATGATTTTAATTATCATAAAATAATCATATTAATATTATTGAAGTGAAGATTTAATTTAAGATTGGATTTATTGTATTGATTTCATATCCATCTTTATTTCATATTCATCTTCATATTAATCATATCATATTCAAAATAGTAAGAATTTAATTCTAAATTAGATTTTCTATTATTTAATATTTATAATTATTTTAAAAATTTTTAATTATAAATTAAAATATGATAATTTGATTAATAGGATAATATGAATATGGAATTAAATTTCTATTTATATATCTAGATATAAAGAATCTAAATATTTTTATTTTATATTTTCTAATATAGAATCTAAAATCTATAACTAATAACTATAAATAGAATAAATAAGAATAGAAATAGAGAAGAAATTTAAATAATCAATAAATGAAAAAAAAAAGAAGAATCACCAGGTAATAGCTAAGATCCGAGAGTTTCCTATACACTATTGATCTTATATCCGCCCGCTTAGCTCAGAGGTTAGAGCATCGCATTTGTAATGCGATGGTCATCGGTTCGATTCCGATAGCCGGCTCTTTTTCTTTGCATGATTGAAAATCTCTACTCTCGCTTTCTCTAAATGTCGAGTTATTATGTCATGGTAACTTGCAGCTATAGCTATGAATAAAAAAAGTTAACTAGATCTTTACAGAAGAAATTTGAAAAGGTAGCCTTCGCTTGAACTTCACTATATTATATATACAAAAAATAAAAATATTGATAAAATTTATTTCATTCTGCTTTGTAATACTTCAGTAGATTGTGTTTTGCTTTGCTGATCCTTTAGTTCAGTCTGAATTTATTTTATATATTTTATAATATTTTTTTATATTTTAATTTTAGATTTATATAATATTATAATTATAATTTTTTTTTTCAAATGAAAGTGAATCAAAAAGGGAGCCTTTATTTATATGTCTCGTTACCGAGGACCTCGTTTCAAAAAAATACGCCGTCTGGGGTCTTTACCAGGACTAACTAGTAAAAGCCCCAGATCCGGAAGTTATCTTCAAACCCAATTGCGCTCGGGAAAAAGATCACAATATCGTATTCGTTTAGAAGAGAAACAGAAATTGCGTTTTCATTATGGTCTGGCAGAGCGACAATTACTTAAATATGTGCATATTGCTGGAAAAGCCAAAGGGTCAACAGGTCAGGTTTTACTACAACTACTCGAGATGCGTTTGGATAACATCCTTTTTCGATTAGGTATGGCTTCGACCATTCCTGGAGCCAGACAATTAGTTAACCATAGACATATTTTAGTTAATGGTCGTATAGTAGATATACCAAGTTATCGTTGCAAACCCCGAGATATTATTACTACGAAGGATAAAGAAAGATCGAAAGCTCTGATTAAAAATTATCTTGTTTCATCCCCCCGCGGGGAATTGCCAAACCATTTGACTATTGATTCCTTACAATATAAAGGATTTGTAAATCAAATAATAGATAATAAATCGATCGGTTTGAAAATAAATGAGTTGTTGGTCGTAGAATATTATTCCCGTCAAACTTGATTCTAACGAAAATAAAAAAAGCAAGGTTCATACAATTTTTACCCCCTTCGCTGAAGTAAATAGAGTACCTTGTCTCATTCACATATCAAAAATGGATCGACAATAAATAGGATTCTTTTTCTTCTTTTCAATATCAATACAATATTTCTATTTGTATTTTACGTATCACAGGCTCTAATTAGGGATAGAAAATCTCTATCAAATAAGGACTGTTAGAATAATGATATCAATTATTATTTGATTTGATACGTAACGTTGATAAATGAAAAGAAAAGGAGAGAGAGGGATTCGAACCCTCGGTAAACAAAAGTTCACATAGCAGTTCCAATGCTACGCCTTGAACCACTCAGCCATCCCTCCTACGGAATCTTATTCTTGACCAAAAACCGAATGAGTAGCGAGTCATTCATCTTAATTGTAGTACAGGTATGACCGCCTGGTGGTTCCATAGGAAGAAAAGTTTTTTTTCCAATTTCATATTTATCAACAGCAACTTCTTTCATTAGCTACCCCATGATCTATTCAAAATTCATGAATTGTCCGATTCACTTTTTGATTTCAACTGTATGGCGTGGCACATATACGTTATGCAAACAAAATAAAATTAAAATAATTAAAATAAAGGATGGTTACCTTATTTTTTTATCATGGAATGATTATTCAATTCTTTTTCCTTTTGATAACCAAATAAAAACTTAGATGAAATAGTAATAGTATACTACGAAATTGGAATGAAATATAATCTGATTCAACTATTTCATTTCATCTTTGTCAAAAGGGAGGACAATTTGTGCCCCACGTTTTTCCAATTAGTCTGTTTTTATGTTATTTTGTACTGTACAATTTATTTTTTTGTGGGATCGTTTTCCCCGAAGGGTAATGAAAATAATTATAGAATGAATTGATAATTATGCCTAGATCTCGAATAAATGGAAATTTTATTGATAAGACCTCCTCAATTGTAGCCAATATCTTATTACGAATAATTCCGACAACTTCAGGAGAAAAAAAGGCATTTACCTATTACGGAGATGGTGCGATTTGATTCTTTTCTTGTTTTTTTACCCCTCAGTTTTACGAGAAAAAGAACGTAGTTAGGAATAAAAAAAAAAAACAAATTAGTGAAAGAAACCTACGCTTGGTGAAGGTGAAGTTTAGAGATAGAGCAATTCCTTCTGTCGTGTATCCTCGATTGATGCAGCCTTAGATGCTTCAATTATCGATTTTAGTATTGAGCGAAAGGTTACATCTATAGGTTCTTTATTGGAGGTCAATCCTACTTAATTAGTATCCATAGGTGGCATTGTGGAAAAAGCACTACACCTAGGAATCAACAACACGAAAACTTTGTTATAAATAACCCTTTTCCTTATCGGTATCGGGACTAACAAGAATGGTTGGGAAAACTAAGATCCATCTCATTCGTGCTTTGGGTACCCGTATAACCATCAAAGACCGTTGAAGTGACTAATTCCTGGAAATCGTAAGCGTTGAGTACAAAGAAATTGTTGGAGTTACCATTTCTATCTATCACTAATACGATTGGTGGTAAGAAAAAACCTCTTGTGGGAAGGCTGGTTAGAAATTTCTTGTAAAAATACCAGCTCCTGTCAGTTCATAATGAGAATAGTTAAATTTTGATTACATGAATTATTACCTTTAGTACTATGCACAGAAGGGAGGAGCCGTATGAGATGAAAATCTCACGTACGGTTCTGGAACGGAGATTCTTTTACAAGAATGAACGACCGTAACGGATGTCGGCTCAATCCGAAGGAAATTATGCAGAAGCTTTACAGAATTATTATGAAGCTACGCGACCAGAAATTGATCCCTATGATAGAAGTTATATACTCTATAACATAGGTCTTATACACACAAGCAATGGAGAGCATACAAAAGCTTTGGAATATTATTTCCGGGCACTAGAACGAAATCCATTTTTACCACAAGCTTTTAATAATATGGCCGTGATCTGTCATTACGTGCGACTATCTTCACTATAGAAAGAAGGAAAAAAAGATCAAATCATCTAGTAAATACTAGAAAAAAAAAGGCTTTCTACATATGCATCGTCCAAAGTAACGATTTTTATCAGCTGTAGCAAGGAAAGATACTTCGCGAGAACCAAAAAAATCGGAAGAAATAGGTATGGCCTATATACTATACTCTATGGATAAAGAGTCAAATTGATAGAGAAAGCACCGTAAAGATCAATTAGTAAGCTATTATTTGGTCAATACATTTCAGAACTGCTTACTTATGTCATGATATGGAATAAAAAAAGTTAGAAATCAACTTATGTAATAGAGTCGATCTACTAAAGTATTGAGCAGCGGTGTAGCATCAGATCCCAAAGATTGTAAGTTCTTTTTTATTAATGGGATAAAGTCTTTTTCAAAAATTCTATATAAAAAGATATAAAAATATCATATCCCATATATGAAATATGAAACCGAGATAGTTACCTTTCAGAAAATTATAACGATATCGGGGGATATCTATGCTTCATTCTTCTGAAGGTGGGAGAAAAGAGAAAACTAATCATTCATCCAAATTAGAATTGGAAACTTATGTATTATGTAATAAACATCTTCTGGTTTATTCAAGATAAAATAGAATAGATTGATGAGCCGTATGAGGTAGGAAACTCTCAAGTACGGTTCTAAGGGAGGGAATTGATTCACCTATTCCGACCGTGGAGAACAGGCCATTCTACAAGGCGATTCTGAAATTGCAGAGGCTTGGTTCGATCAAGCTGCTGAGTATTGGAAACAAGCTATAGCGCTTACTCCAGGGAATTATATTGAAGCGCATAATTGGTTAAAAATAACGAGGCGTTTTGATTTTGAATAAGACCATTTTTTTTGTATCCAGCAATCAAATTAAATAAATCCTTCCTATGAGAAGGTCCAATCAAGAATTTTATTATATCCCTTCTTTCT